GTGATTCGACATTACAAGAACAGAATCACGCTCTGTAGGATTTGAACCTACGACATCGGGTTTTGGAGACCCACGTTCTACCGAACTGAACTAAGAGCGCTTTCTTATGACAGCAGATACGACTGTCAAGAAAAGGATTCTTTTTGTACCCCCAAATACATTTTGCATGCATTGCATATAGTATCATAAAAGAAAAGATTATGTCCAATTTTCATCGATCTCAATTGACCCCTCGTTACTGGCCATAGGAAAAATAATAGGTAGGGATGACAGGATTTGAACCCGTGACATTTTGTACCCAAAACAAACGCGCTACCAAGCTGCGCTACATCCCTTTTAATTGTTGTACAGTGTCATTGTAGAGAATCCCTGTCTTGTTTTCCACATCGTTATTTCCTCTATCTATATACAATTTCTCTTGCCATTTCTTCTTTTTGGTCTCATATCTCATATAATAAAAGAATTATATACATATGAAACCTAACGTATAAAAGAATTAATATTTATCGGTAATGCTCAGGAAGAGGGGGTCATCTTTTTCTGTTTTAGGTACAAGTGGATCTCATCTACCGGATCATTGTACATATCCATTTTAGTTAGGGATTCCGCGTACAAATACAAGTGATCTTTAACTACATATGCATCTGATCATATATGTATTCCAATAAAGAAGGAGGATTTTCAATGCGAGATATAAAAACATATCTCTCCGTGGCACCTGTGCTAACTACTCTATGGTTTGGGTCTTTAGCAGGTCTATTGATAGAGATCAATCGTTTATTCCCAGATGCGTTGGTATTCCCCTTTTTTTCATTCTAGTTACTGATATGGGAATGGATGAATGAAGAAGATTAGAGATACAATAAATTCTCTGTGACTAACCCCCCCTCTTTTTTTTTCAGTTCTTTAGGATAGGAAGGAAAGAGAAAGAATAAAAGTGGATTGAACCTCAGTCAAACTCGGGTTCAGGATAGAATTAATAGAGGTAGAACAGAAATAGAAATGGGGGTCTAGGGCAGGCTGTTCGAGATCATATAAGATAGTAAATGAAATGCTGGGATTAGGAATAATGAATAGTTAGAAATAATTGTATTACTTATGATTTTATTACTTTATTGATTGCAACGAAATCTTTCATAATTGGATTTCGAGTTAGCAACCTATTTTCTATTTATTTTTCGTTCCTTTCTTCTTCTTCGGTTCGGATCGAAAATAGAAGAATTGAGTGAATCCAAAGGAGGTTCATGGCCAAGGGTAAAGATGTCAGAGGAATAGTTATTTTGCAATGTACCAGTTGTGTCCGAAATGATTTCAATAAAGAATCGCGAGGCACTTCCAGATATATTACTCAAAAGAATCGACACAATACGCCTAGTCGATTGGAATTGAGAAAATTCTGTTCTTATTGTTACAAGCATACGATTCATGGGGAGATAAAGAAATAGATCGAACGGAACACGTGTACCATCCTTCCAAGGAACAGGAAGAAATTATATATATATAAACAAATCAAGTCCTATTTCGGTCGGATCCGAAATGAATGAAGAAATGGGATTTTAGAGATAAGGAATAAACCATGGATAAATCCAAGCGACTCTTTCGTAAATCCAAGCGATCTTTTCGTAGGCGTTTGCCCCCAATTGGATCGGGGGATCGAATTGATTATAGAAACATGAGTTTAATTAGTCAATTTATTAGTGAACAGGGAAAAATATTATCTAGACGAGTAAATAGATTGACCTTGAAACAACAACGATTAATTACTATTGCTATAAAACAAGCTCGTATTTTATCTTCATTACCTTTTCTTAATAATGAGAAACAATTTGAGAAAACCGAGTCGATCCCTAGAACTACTGGTCCTAGAACCAGAAATAAATAGGCCTACTCCTCAATTGAATCAAAACAACTCTAATTGGAATTCAAAATCAGATTGATTGATGTTTTGTTCGAAAAAGCCGAGAGATTTGATTGTTGCGTCGTAATAGAATAAAAAAAAGAATGGGAGAAGAAGAAATCTTTTTTTTTTTTGAAACGTGTTCGTTCATTCCTACTACTTATCTTATCATATTAATTTCTACTCTACCTTCCCGGAGGTCATTCTCCGGGGAACTCCGTTTAAATCATTCCGGTGAATTCCTTCCAATCTCCTTATTTGATGATCTCATTGGAAATCATGTAAAGACAATTCCTATTTGATATAGCTATTTGTGCAAGTATTTTACGATTAAGAAGCAACTGCCTCTTGTACAGATCATGTATTAATCGACTATAACTATAGGATACCCTATTCTCACGAGTTACTGCATTTATCCGAGTGATCCACAAACGACGAAAATCTCTCTTTCGCCTGCCTCTATCCCGATGAGTGGACACCAAAGCTCTCATTTTCTGTTGAGTAGTAGTTCGAGTAAGTCTTGAATGGGCCCCTCGAAAGGTTGATGCAAATAAACGAATTTTTGTTCGACGTCTCCGAGCTATATATCCTCGTCTAACTCTGGTCATTGAATCAAATTAAACTTTGATGAATAACTAATCGATTTCTTTTCTTTCAGTCATTCTTTTCCCCTCTCCTGGTTTATTAATAACAAAACGGATTCTTCCGATGTATAAAATAAAAATTCCAATGGCTTTTGCTACTATGACCTTCCCAACCACGATTTTTTATTTCTTCCAGGCATTTATTTCACCTCAAAATAAGAAATTTTACCGATATTTGGTATAAAATAGGTATAAAATAAATAGGTAGTAAATGTAAATGGATAAATAAATAAATAGTGGCTTCCATCGTTTCTATGGTTACTTCTTAAACGGTGAGGCCCTCTCTATACACCGGAGCCCCTTCCCTCATTTAATCAATGTTATTGGTAACTTGTACAGTTCACACTCTTTGGCTCTACCCATGAATTATCCAGTAATAGGTCTTTTCACAATGAGATCTATTCATACAGTGACGGCATTTAATTATGAAGGTTGGCTAGGTAGCTGACCCTGTTAGTCCGTTCTTGCAAGAGTAGGAGCATAATCTTTCTGCTTCTTAAATACCATTTCCCCCGCTTAATGGATAACCATTTGCTACCAATGGAGAATTGCTTTTCATCTCAAATCGAGGTGATTGGATTTGCACCAATGGAAACCATAAATTCCATACACAATAGAGGTATATGATAGATCTTTATTTTTAGATAGTGAATGGAGTTCTTCCATTCTATCCCATTCATTGGTACTGGTCATTGAGACTGGAAAAATCGTCTCATTTGTTCTAGCTCATGATCTGAACGAGTCGCACATACACCCTAGTACATGTTCCTCGACGCTGAGGACATCCTCGAAGAGCTGGGGATTTCGTGACATTTCTGATTGGCTGTCTTGTGTTTCTAATAAGTTGTTTAATAGTTGGCATGCTGAATCGTATACAGAATGGGCTGGTTTAGATCGATCCTAACCGGATGATTATGAATTACTTCCATTTACTATTTTATTTTACCCGGGTAAGAAGATAAAAGATCAAATCACGGTTCATTCGAATTATGATTCGAAATGGAATCACGTATTTATGCGAAATCCCCGGTATTTTCGACCGCTACAAGATCAACAATGCCATGAGCTTGGGCTTCTGCTGCTGACATAAAAACATCTCTTTCCATGTCTTCGGATACAACCCATAAAGGATTGCCCGTTCTTTGTACATAAACCCTTGTGAGGGTTTCGCGGAGTTTCAGTAGTTCTTCCGCTTCCAGGATAAATTCTCCTGTGGGTGCCTCATAAAAAGAACTAGCAGGTTGGTGGATCATAACCCTGATGATATAACATAATAAACGATTCCTCTATCTCGCATGATCGGGCGAAAGGAAGGGATAAAGAATAACAAACAAGAAGAAAAAGATAGAATTGAACAACCGTACAGGCATCTTTTGTGCATTGCATACGGCTCTGCAATGGAATTTCTTTTTCCCTTCCATCAAAGAAAGAGACAAATAGAATCCATCAGACCCAGATCGTTGAATGATCCATTTACCATCCTTCCTTTCGTAGGAGTCAAAAAATACTATGATGGTTCCGTTGCTTTATATATTTATCTCGTCTGAGATTCAGCAATCCCAAAGTTTCTTTTTGATCCGATCAAATAAGGAAAAAAGAATCTTTTTTTTTTTTCATACTCTTTCATAACATAAATATCGGAAAGAGACTTCTGGTGTGGAAGCAAAAAGGTTTGTGACGCTGAAATGGAACCCCGATACATAAGATCAAATCGGAAATAACCTTTGTTTCATACTACTATCTCGATACATAATCTCATGTTATGAAAAAACGAGAATGGTTTGCTCATATCGAACTCGAAGTGCCATGCTATTATTACTTATTATTTATATTCCATATGGCGAAGGCATAGTCTTCTTTTCTCTCAAATAAAAAACTCATTGGCGCCAAGCGTGAGGGAATGCTAGACGTTTGGTAATTTCTCCTCCGACCAGGATGAAAGATCCCATTGAAGCGGCTAATCCCATGCATATTGTATGCACATCTGGTGGCACAAATTGCATAGTATCATAAATAGATATTCCTGGTATTACCCATCCGCCGGGAGAGTTTATAAACAAATAAAGATCCCTGGTATCATCCTCTATGCTGAGATATACCATGAGACCAACAAGTTGATTCGAGATCTCGCTATCAACCTCTTGGCCTAAAAAAAGTAATCTTTCTCGATAAAGTCGGTTGATTAGGACAAAATTGTATCCTTTAGGAACCGTACACGCACCTTTGGATGCATACGGTTCAAAAAAAAAAATTGCGAAACAAAAAAAGAATCAATGTGTCGATTCCAGCCCTTTTCTCTTTTCGTAGCAGGGTTTTTCCTAACGAAGGGGCTTTTTCTTCCATTTTTCAAGAAACATGAGTTTTGACTTGACCTGCTTCCCTAGAATTCACTGAACTTATCGAACTAACCTCTCATTGATGTATTGTTTCATCGAGATCCAAATCACGATGTAATTTTCTTGTTCCTGAATGGGCCTCTTCAATTCTTTTAGGTTTATGCTCTACTCCGGGTAAAGATCTGCCCGAATTCTATTTGCACATATAGGACAAATAATCTCAGTACCACTTCTTTTTGCTACGACTTCTTTTTTTTTTTCAATTCGTTTCATGTCTTCCGCCCAATATATGATGTATTCATCATATTACTCCATTGATTGGCAGTATGAGATCACTCATATGGTATAAAGGAATCATTTATGATACGAGTGGTAATCATACATAGATTACCAATTTGGTATTTTCTGAACGGAGCCTGTATACTTCATTTTATTGGTCCAAGCCAACCATAAATTCTTCTAATTGATAATATGGATCCCCCAATAAATTGATCTAATTGCACTTCACGCTCCGAATTATTGATGGTTCAATCAATCTTTCTTGGGCGAAAGAGAGGATATCTCCATCGGGGGAGAGAACGGGGAAATCCCATATGACCCAATATGTCTGACAAGTCGCACTATACGTCAACCCAAACTGCATCTTCCTCTCCAGGACTCCGAAAAGGTACTTTTGGAACACCAATGGGCATTAAATTAAAGAAAAAGGGGTTAAGTACTATACTTCACTTTGATGTGGAAACGTAACAACGGGTTTATTGTCTTCATAATATTGCCGTTTATCGTATTTTATCCATAGATTCGAAGGTTCATGGAGGAAGACAGAATGAATAAAGAAAAATTCTTACGAATGGATCGTTTGAATGATGAACAAGTATCTATGCACTCGCTCACAAAAAATGGGACCAGCCCCCATTGCGTATTGGTACTTATTGGGTATAGAATAGATCTGCTTCTCTTTGTTCCTACGAACAGAATTGTTCAATTCTTACCAACGGAACGGAATAAATATTAACCCTTGCTTCGGGATAATCCACTGAAAAGGTGAGGTCCATAGCATAGTCTTTTCCAATGCGATAAAGTTACATAGTGTCTATTTTTTCTTTGATAAAGGGGTATTTCCATGGGTTTACCTTGGTATCGTGTTCATACCGTCGTATTGAATGATCCCGGTCGGTTGCTTTCTGTCCATATAATGCATACAGCTCTAGTTTCTGGTTGGGCCGGTTCGATGGCTTTATACGAATTAGCAGTTTTTGATCCCTCTGACCCCGTTCTTGATCCAATGTGGAGACAAGGTATGTTCGTTATCCCTTTCATGACTCGTTTAGGAATAAACAATTCATGGGGTGGTTGGAGTATCACAGGAGGAACTATAACGAATCCGGGTATTTGGAGTTACGAAGGTGTGGCCGGGGCACATATTGTGTTTTCTGGCTTGTGCTTCTTAGCAGCTATCTGGCATTGGGTGTATTGGGACCTAGAAATATTCTGTGATGAACGTACGGGAAAACCCTCTTTGGATTTGCCCAAGATCTTTGGAATTCATTTATTTCTCTCAGGGGTGGCTTGCTTTGGGTTTGGCGCATTTCATGTAACAGGCTTGTATGGTCCTGGAATATGGGTGTCCGATCCTTATGGCCTAACCGGAAAAGTACAATCTGTAAATCCAGCGTGGGGCGCGGAAGGTTTTGATCCTTTTGTTCCGGGAGGAATAGCCTCTCATCATATTGCAGCGGGGACATTGGGCATATTAGCGGGTCTATTCCATCTTAGTGTCCGCCCGCCCCAACGTCTATACAAAGGATTACGTATGGGCAATATTGAAACGGTCCTTTCCAGTAGTATCGCTGCTGTCTTTTTTGCAGCTTTCGTTGTTGCTGGAACTATGTGGTATGGTTCAGCAACTACCCCGATCGAATTATTTGGTCCCACTCGTTATCAGTGGGATCAGGGATACTTCCAGCAAGAAATATATCGAAGGGTTGGTGCCGGGCTAGCCGAAAATCTGAGTTTGTCGGAAGCTTGGTCTAAAATTCCCGAAAAATTAGCTTTTTATGATTACATCGGTAATAATCCGGCGAAAGGGGGATTATTCAGAGCAGGCTCAATGGATAACGGGGATGGAATAGCTGTTGGATGGTTAGGACATCCCATCTTTAGAGATAAAGAAGGGCATGAGCTTTTTGTACGTCGTATGCCTACTTTTTTTGAAACATTTCCAGTAGTTTTGGTAGACGGAGACGGAATTGTGAGAGCCGATGTTCCTTTTAGAAGGGCAGAATCAAAGTATAGTGTCGAACAGGTAGGTGTAACTGTTGAGTTCTATGGTGGCGAACTCAATGGAGTCAGTTATAGTGATCCCGCTACTGTGAAAAAATATGCTAGACGTGCCCAATTGGGTGAAATTTTTGAATTAGATCGTGCTACTTTGAAATCCGATGGTGTTTTTCGTAGCAGTCCAAGAGGTTGGTTCACTTTTGGACATGCTACGTTTGCTTTGCTCTTCTTTTTCGGACACATTTGGCATGGCGCTAGAACCTTGTTCAGAGATGTTTTTGCTGGTATTGACCCAGATTTGGATGCTCAAGTGGAATTTGGGGCATTCCAAAAACTTGGAGATCCAACTACAAAGAGACAAGTAGTCTGATACAACATTGCTCTGGTATCTTTCGCCTCTATTTGATTTTTTTTTGATTTGACATAAGGGATTGGAGAAATCTTGATTTTCATCATCGCCTTTTCTTTGACTCTTGCCCTTTCTTTATCTGGGAAATGATCCCAAATGAATAGGTGTGGAAGCTATAATTGTAAACCACGATCGAATCTATGGAAGCATTGGTTTATACATTCCTGTTAGTCTCGACTTTAGGGATCATTTTTTTCGCTATCTTTTTTCGAGATCCGCCTAAGGTTCCGACTAAAAAGATGAAATGATTTTTCATTATCTCAATTGAAGTAATGAGCCCCCCAATATGGGAGGTTCATTATTTCAACTAGTCCCCGTGTTCCTCGAATGGATCTCTTAGTTGTTGAGAGGGTTGCCCAAAAGCGGTATATAAGGCGTACCCAGTAAAGCTTACAAGTGAACCAGATATGGAGATGGCGACTAGGGTTGCTGTTTCCATTATTAGATAATTTCAAGACCACGATCGATCTACGCTACGATAAGATCGTTTATTTACAACGAAATAGTATACAAAGTCAACAGATCTCAACCAATGCAATAGGATTTATGGCTACACAAACCGTTGAGGGTAGTTCTAGATCTGGGCCAAGACGAACTATTACAGGGGATTTATTGAAACCATTGAATTCGGAATATGGTAAAGTGGCTCCTGGATGGGGAACTACCCCCTTCATGGGTGTCGCAATGGCTCTATTTGCGATATTCCTATCTATTATTTTGGAGATTTATAATTCTTCCGTTTTACTGGATGGAATTTCAATGAGTTAGGTCCCATAAGAACCATGAAGTCCTAGCTTTTCAATCCAAAATGAATCACTTAGGACTCGGATTTCTAGGCCATTCTGGTAGTTCGACCGTGGAATTCCGTTGTTTCGGTATTTCCGGAATATGAGTGTGTGACTTGTTATAATTGATCCTATTGATAGTACAGAGAATAGGTCTGTCATCTCCATAGAGATGGTTCTACCTCGTCGGATATTCATTCTAGTATCTGGAGCACGGAATATATGGAATAGATCAAGAAATATTTGAACTATGATTCATACCTACTATTCAGACCTCGCGACCGGACTCCAACAAATTTTCAAACAACGAGTCATAAATCGAACGATTTTTCTTCCTTCAGAATTATGCTTATTTTGACCGAAGGACCAATGTTTCTATGGATTTTTAGTCATTTCATCCATTCATTGAATAAGTGATGATCAAATGGTTCTTACTCAGAGAACCTTTGGGCTTAGCTTGGGCGCTTTATTGAATCATCGTGGTTCTAGTATGAATCTGAGGTTTCAATCGATTCATAGGGTCTCCACAAGAGAATTCCTATCAATAGTAAACAAAACATATAGTAAATCCGTATTACGCACAAACAAAAACAACAAATCCAAAATAAAATAAATAGGGGAATAGAAGATTCAAGAGGCCTGTAACGATCAACATAAAGACGAATGAGCCAACTTGATATTTTGGCATTATCATCACAAAGAAGAGATTCCGGATTTTGGTTCCTTCGCTTCGTATCTTCAGGGACGATTGAATCAAGTGGCTAAGAAGTTTCAAACTTTCTATTACATATCCGTTGCAACCACTATTTGGGTGTTTTTGCTTGAGCCGTACGAGATGAAATTCTCATATACGGTTCTCAGAGGGGGAGTCTCTTTGGTTTACCTATCTCAATAAAGTATATGATTGGTTCGAGGAGCGTCTCGAGATTCAGGCGATTGCAGATGATATAACTAGTAAATATGTTCCTCCTCATGTCAACATATTTTATTGTCTAGGAGGGATCACACTTACTTGTTTTTTAGTACAAGTAGCTACCGGTTTTGCTATGACTTTTTACTATCGTCCGACCGTTACAGAGGCTTTTGCCTCTGTTCAATACATAATGACTGAAGCCAACTTTGGTTGGTTAATCCGATCAGTTCATCGATGGTCAGCAAGTATGATGGTGCTAATGATGATTCTACACGTATTTCGTGTGTATCTCACAGGTGGATTTAAAAAACCTCGCGAATTGACTTGGGTTACAGGTGTGATTTTGGCTGTATTGACTGCATCTTTTGGTGTAACTGGTTATTCCTTACCTCGGGACCAAATTGGTTATTGGGCAGTAAAAATCGTGACAGGCGTACCTGAAGCTATTCCTGTAATAGGATCGCCTTTGGTAGAGTTATTACGTGGAAGTGCTAGTGTCGGTCAATCCACTTTGACTCGTTTTTATAGTTTACACACTTTTGTATTACCTCTTCTTACTGCCGTATTTATGTTAATGCACTTTCCAATGATACGTAAGCAAGGTATTTCAGGTCCTTTATAGAGAAGACAGATCATAGATATTTGTAATCGATCATATATCATTTCGGGGAGGAGAAATAGTATTTCATTGCTACAAATATGGATTATTGAAAAGAATAAGACATGTTATTTGGAT